CGGTATCCTACTGCAAGGGTGGTCTTAAGAATCCAAAAGAGGTTGCTCAGAAGAGATAGATGTATCCCAACCTCTATTGCTCTCGCGTAAAGCCTTTTTTTTACGCGACAGGAAAAAGTGACTACGAATTCCCCTTTTTGTTTGCGAATTCCTGTTTGTATCCTTTGAGCGCACGCCCATAAGTAGCGATCAAGGAAATCGATCAAACGATCCCAATACCGTGAAAGAGAAACTTCCCAGATCCAGGGAAGCTTATCATAAAGGGCTTCGACAAGGGGTTTTATTCGTTCTTTGAGCAAAAAGATAAAGATCGGATAGATTCGAACCGCAATTGCAAAGGTAATAACTACTATGCCAGCCCAAATCATGATCTTCACCAACTTGGATTTGGTTCTCTCGCGAAAATCGCGAGTTGCAGAGATGAGAACCATGAAAAGCAAGATCCCGAATAAGAAAACAGAAACCGAGGAAACCACAAGAGTGAAGACTAGTAGAGTCTCGTCTTTTGTCATTCTTTGCTCCTTTTTCACTCAATGATTCATTCGAATTTCCCGACCAAAAATTCTATATGTCTATTCTATGATATTTCTATATATATAGAATATGATATCTAATATGACACCCGATTTGTCAAAGGGATTGGATTGGTGACTTACCCATTCAGTGACTTTGGCACTGGACGTTCCAAAAACGGGTACTATCGGATCGGGTGAATTAGAGAATAGACAGAGGTCCGTTGGCATTTCAGCCTTTCTTCTCCTTTCAGGGCCTATCCGAAAGAGAATCCAGTACCTCTTGGTCCTGAATATCAGAATAGGACGAACGAACCGGCCTCCGCGGATATCTTTGCTTCGGAACAAAACCCTGCAATCAAATAGATTGTCCCAAGGGCGCCATATTCTAGGAGCCCAAGTTATGCTATTGAAAATTCGTTCCTCTAGCAGTTCCGGTTTGACCATTCCGTTCCCTTTTTCAAACTCCACTTCTTTTCATATAGCAATCCCTGATCAAAGAGAGAACAATATCCATTTCAAAACATTTCTAACGGATTCCTTGGTTCGGACCGACGAAGTAATGGCACTCGATTATTATCAACCTGACTGCAATCTTTTTCTGTCGGTAAGGATTGCACCAGAGCACCTTCTACTTCTAATAGGCCATGAACTATAGATAGAGAAGAATCATTCTGAGCGAGTCCATAAGAAGCGACCCACTTTTTTTCATCGGTTCCGGGGGAAGACCAAAGATCTTGCGCGACCGGTCCGCCAGAAAAACTCAAAAGAGAAAGAAGTCTCGTTAATCTCTTCATGCTCGTTCCAAGTTCGAAGTACCCTTTGGCCAAAGAAAAACCCGCTTCCTGACACGATTGCCTCTTTATCTTTATATAGATAGATTCTATGGGGTTATTACTTAGAAGTCTATTTTGTACAAGAGCCCCTCCTATCTGATAGAAAAGGGTCCCATGATCCCGAGCCGGTCTTACCTTGGCTCGCAAACCCCAAGTTTGTCTATGAAGAGCCAATCTAATTGTATTAGTTTCTATAATGGATTTCTTATGTGGAATACTAATGGATAGGGCCTCGTTGCTAAGTGCTACAAGATCTAGTGCACTGGAACTCGTGGTTATGGACCCGAATCCTTTAGTATGGAACATTGTCTTTTCCAAGTAAAAACCCCTAGTATATGAAAGAATGAAAAGGTGCTTTCGTTCTTGTGGAATAAGAAGCCCTCGTACCTTAATGAAAGGAAAATAGGAATTTTTCGTTAGGTATTTGACCAAATAGGATCGTCCAGTTCCTATAGAACCTATCACTAAAATACCCGATAGGGCTAAGCGGAACGAAAAGGGTTTTCCATGAGATGGTAAATGAAAACGATTAGCCCCACACGAGGTTTGGGAATAAGTGATTGTCTGATAATGAGCAAGGAATATACGTCTTTCTGCTAAAGAGGATCTATTAAACTCATAATTCATTAGATCCTTGTTATCAATGTCAACTAGGTATCATAAGTAAATGGATCCCGGTTGTTCAATCCTTTGATAACCAAGGTCATTCTTTGCTAAAGAGAAATGATCACTATGAGTCAGACTCAATAGAATTGGATCCATTCCAAATAGCGAGAATTAGGATTCTTGATCCCTCTCAATCTCTCTTTCAATTCGAGGATCCAGAGAGGTGTTTTCATAGTCATCTCCGAATATTTGCCATCTCCGAATATTTTCGATTTCATTTTTCTATGATATGTCTTTCTATATGAAAATTGGTTATTTACGATGTACGATGATCCCTGTTAAGCATCCATGGCTGAATGGTTAAAGCGCCCAACTCATAATTGGTAAATTTGCGGGTTCAATTCCTGCTGGATGCACGCGAACGGGAACGTTCCATAAGTCTATTGGAACTGGCTCTCTATCCATGGAATCTCATCCATCATCCATACATAACGAATTGGTATGGTATATTCATACCATAACATAAGAACAATAAGAACTCGAATTCTTATCGATACTGGAACTCAGAGCATAGGAGGGAAAGTCGATTTATGGATGGAATCAAATACGCAGTATTTACAGAAAAAAGTCTTCGTTTATTGGGAAAGAATCAATATACTTTTAATGTCGAATCGGGATTCACTAAGACAGAAATAAAGCATTGGGTCGAACTCTTCTTTGGTGTTAAGGTAGTAGCTGTGAATAGCCATCGACTACCCGGAAAGGGTAGAAGAATGGGACCTATTCTGGGACATACAATGCATTACAGACGTATGATCATTACCCTTCAACCGGGTTATTCTATTCCACTTCTAGATAGAGAAAAAAACTAAAGGAGAATACTTAATAATACGGCGAAACATTTATACAAAACACCTATCCCGAGCACACGCAAGGGAACCGTAGACAGGCAAGTGAAATCCAATCCACGAAATAATTTGATCCATGGACGGCACCGTTGTGGTAAAGGTCGTAATTCCAGAGGAATCATTACCGCAAGGCATAGAGGGGGAGGTCATAAGCGCCTATACCGTAAAATCGATTTTCGACGGAATCAAAAAGACATATCTGGTAGAATCGTAACCATAGAATACGACCCTAATCGAAATGCATACATTTGTCTCATACACTATGGGGATGGTGAGAAGAGATATATTTTACATCCCAGAGGGGCTATAATTGGAGATACTATTGTTTCTGGTACAAAAGTTCCTATATCAATGGGAAATGCCCTACCTTTGAGTGCGGTTTGAACTATTGATTTACGTAATTGGAAGTAACCAATTAGGTTTACGACGAAACCTAGAAATCGATCACTGATCCAATTTGACTACCTCTACGGGATAGACCTCAACAGAAAACTGTTGAGTAACGGCAGCAAGTGATTGAGTTCAGTAGTTCCTCATAGAAAATTATTGACTCTAGAGATATGGTAATATGGAGAAGACAAAATTGTTTGAAGCACGCACAGAACCGGAAGCGCCCCTTGTTTCAAAGAGAGGAGGACGGGTTATTCACATTTAATTTGATGGTCAGAGGCGAATTGAAAGCTAAGCAGTGGTAATTAAGACCCCCCGGGGAAAATAGGGATGTCTCCTACGTTACCCATAATATGTGGAAGTATCGACGTAATTTCATAGAGTCATTCGATCTGAATGCTACATGAAGAACATAAGCCAGATGACGGAACGCGGAGACCTAGGATGTAGAAGATCATAACATGAGCGATTCGGCAGATTTGGATTCCTTTCCTATATATCCACTCATGTGGTACTTCATCATACGATTCATATAAGATCCATCTGTCTAGAGATCGTCATATACATCTAGAAAGCTGTATGCTTTGGAAGAAGCTTGTACAGTTTGGGAAGGGGTTTTTTGAGAGAAAAGAAGAATCTACTTCAACCGATATGCCCTTAGGCACGGCCATACATAACATAGAAATCACACGTGGAAGGGGTGGGCAATTAGCTAGAGCAGCAGGTGCTGTAGCGAAACTGATTGCAAAAGAGGGTAAATCGGCCACTTTAAGATTACCATCTGGGGAGGTCCGTTTGGTATCCCAAAATTGCTTAGCAACAGTCGGACAAGTGGGTAATGTTGGGGTGAACCAAAAAAGTTTGGGTAGAGCCGGATCTAAGTGTTGGCTAGGTAAACGCCCCGTAGTAAGAGGGGTAGTTATGAACCCTGTGGACCACCCCCATGGGGGCGGTGAAGGGAAAGCCCCCATTGGTAGAAAAAAACCCACAACCCCTTGGGGTTATCCTGCGCTTGGAAGAAGAACTAGGAAAAGGAAAAAATATAGTGATAGTTTTATTCTTCGTCGCCGTAAGTAAATACGTAACTAGGAATATGGAAAATTGCATTTTTGGAATTTGCAATAATGCGATGGGCGAACGACGGGAATTGAACCCGCGCATGGTGGATTCACAATCCACTGCCTTGATCCACTTGGCTACATCCGCCCCTTATCCAGCTAAAGGATTTTTCTCTTTTTTCCATTCATCATTATTCTATTTATTCTGACCTCCATACTTCGATCGAGATATTGGACATAGAATGCCACTCTTTAAAATGGAAAAAAGGAGTAATCAGCTGTGACACGAAAAAAAACGAATCCTTTTGTAGCTCATCATTTATTGGCAAAAATCGAAAAGGTCAATATGAAGGAGGAGAAAGAAACAATAGTAACGTGGTCCCGGGCATCTAGCATTCTACCCGCAATGGTTGGCCATACAATCGCCATTCATAATGGAAAGGAACATATACCTATTTACATAACAAATCCTATGGTAGGTCGCAAATTGGGGGAATTCGTGCCTACTCGGCATTTCACGAGTTATGAAAGTGCAAGAAAAGATACTAAATCTCGTCGTTAACTGAATTCAGAATAGAAAGATTCAAAATAAAAAAAACAAAGGTAGGCGGGGAATAACCTTATTTATGACAAGTTTCAAACTGGTAAAGTATACCCCTAGGATAAAGAAGAAGAAGAGTGGGCTAAGGAAACTCGCAAGGAAAGTTCCAACCGATCGTCTACTTAAGTTCGAACGGGTTTTCAAAGCACAAAAACGCATCCATATGTCTGTTTTCAAAGCACAAAGAGTTCTTGATGAGATTCGCTGGCGTTACTACGAGGAAACTGTTATGATACTGAACCTCATGCCTTATCGAGCATCTTATCCCATCCTAAAGTTGGTTTATTCGGCAGCAGCAAATGCTACTCATTATAGGGATTTCGACAAAGCGAATTTATTCATCACTAAAGCCGAAGTCAGTAGGAGTACTATCATGAAAAAATTAAGACCTCGAGCTCGAGGACGTAGTTCTCCCATAAAAAAAACCATGTGTCATATAACAATTGTACTAAATATAGTAAAGAAATCTAAATAATCTTTAGATCCATCTTAGATTTCGATTCCCAGTAAAAAAAAAATAGAATAGAAAAATATGGGACAAAAAATAAATCCACTCGGTTTCAGACTTGGTACAACCCAAAATCACCATTCCTTTTGGTTCGCACAACCAAAAAATTATTCTGAAGGTCTACAGGAAGATAAAAAAATACGGAATTGTATCAAGAACTATATACAAAAGAATAGGAAAAAAGGCTCGAATAGAAAAATAGAATCAGACTCAAGTTCCGAAGTAATTACACATAATAGAAAAATGGACTCAGGCTCAAGTTCTGAAGTAATTACACGTATAGAAATTCAAAAAGAAATCGATACGATCCACGTCATAATCCATATTGGATTCCCCAATTTATTAAAGAAAAAAGGAGCAATCGAAGAATTAGAGAAAGATCTACAAAAGGAAGTTAATTCTGTAAACCAGAGACTTAATATTGCTATTGAAAAAGTTAAAGAACCTTATAGACAACCTAACATTCTTGCAGAATATATAGCTTTCCAATTAAAAAATAGAGTTTCATTCCGAAAGGCAATGAAAAAAGCCATTGAATTAACTAAAAAAGCAGATATAAGGGGGGTAAAAGTAAAAATTGCAGGTCGTCTCGCAGGGAAAGAAATTGCACGTGCCGAATGCATCAAAAAGGGTAGACTTCCCCTCCAAACAATTCGCGCTAAAATTGATTATTGCTGCTATCCAATTCGAACTATCTATGGAGTATTAGGTGTAAAAATTTGGATATTTGTAGACGAAGAATAACTAGCCTTGTCTTCCCATTCTGTTCAGTGATAGAATAAAAAATGACAAGAGCCTTATTTTTCCTGAAATCCCTGAAAAAAAAGAAGAAATTCTACCTCTTTCTATAAGATTTAATGAAAATTGATAAATCTTTTAATATAATTGCTATGCTTAGTGTGTGACTCGTTAGTTTTTTCTTTAGAGTCAAAAATGGAGATTCAAAAAAAATTGACTGAACCCTACTCTAAATAGAAAAAGAAAAAACTTAGTAATTATAGAAAATTAACTAATAACCAACCTATTGCTTCGTATTGTCGAGATCCTAACTAAGAAACAGTCACTATATGAATAAATACATCTATCATAAATGAGTAGATCTATCATATAGTTGTAGCAACTGCAATTTTTTCTCTAAAAAAGAAAACGGATTCTAGGTTGTGAAGCAAAACTAAAGGGATGTGGATAAAAGGAGGGATGATAGAAAGAAGGAAGAAGAATAAGAAAGATATAGGATTCCAATATGTATGGTCTATGAGTTACATCATAAAAGGCAATGTGATAAAGCATCAATATAATAAAAATAACAGAGAATTCGAAATCGTAACTTGAAACAAAAAATAGAAATTTTAAGCAATAATAAAATAAAGAGCGGCCCGGGTTAATAAAACTGAGAAAATTGACTCGGAAAGAAATTTTTGGAAAGCTCCATTGTGGGATTCAGACCTAACCATTAAAGGAGAAGTAGTGGGAACGACAGAACCTATGACTGCATAGGATTTTATTGAAAAGAATCCTAAGACTTCATTGGGTGGGATGGCGGAACAAACCAAAAAAATTGCCTTATTTGGTAAGGTTATAAATTAACAAATAAGACAGGAAAGAGTAAATATTCGCCCGCGAAATCTTTATTGAATTAGAATACTTTCCCGCGATTCAATAAGAGTCAAAATAAGGAGATTTTTTTTTTAAGAAAGATTACATTATCTATAAATATAGAATATAGATAAATAGACACACACATATAGATATATTCTAGATCTTCTTTCTTGACTATATATTTTTCTATTTGAACAAATTCAATATTAAAAAAACCCTAACTTTTTCTATTATCTATTAATGTGCATCTATCCATAATATTCCAAAATATTATGGAATTAGAGAAATTTGCACGCTTTCTCATTTCATTCGCGAGGAGCTGGATGAGAAGAAACTCTCATGTCCAGTTTTGCAGTAGAGATGGAACTAAGAAAGAACCATCGACTATAACCCCAAAAGAACCAGATTTCGTAAACAACATAGAGGAAGAATGAAGGGAAAATCCTGCCGAGGCAATCGTATTTGTTTTGGTAGATATGCTCTGCAAGCACTTGAACCCGCTTGGATCACGTCGAGACAGATAGAAGCAGGACGAAGAGCAATGACACGATATGCACGTCGTGGTGGAAAAATATGGGTACGTATATTTCCCGACAAACCGGTTACACTAAGACCCACGGAAACACGTATGGGCTCAGGAAAGGGATCCCCCGAATATTGGGTAGCCGTTGTTAAACCAGGTCGAATACTTTATGAAATGGGCGGAGTATCCGAAACTGTAGCTAGAGCAGCTATCTCCATAGCTGCCAGTAAAATGCCCATACGAAGTCAATTTCTTCGATTAGAGATATAGCATCCAAAAAAAGGAGTATTGAAGATAAAAAAAACCTGGTTTTTTTTTTCTGGAAGGACAATATTTCTTTCATCCTTTTGCATAGAAATAACAAATTGAAATCAAAATAATATGATTCAACCTCAGACCCTTTTAAATGTAGCAGATAACAGCGGAGCTCGAAAATTGATGTGTATTCGAGTCATAGGAGCTGCTAGTAATCAGCGATATGCTCGTATTGGTGATGTTATTGTTGCTGTAATCAAAGACGCAGTGCCCCAAATGCCTCTAGAAAGATCCGAAGTAATTCGAGCTGTAATTGTACGTACATGTAAAGAGTTCAAATGCGAAGACGGTATAATAATACGCTATGATGACAATGCAGCGGTTATCATTGATCAAAAAGGAAATCCAAAAGGAACTCGAGTTTTTGGCGCGATCGCCGAGGAATTGAGAGAATTGAATTTTACTAAAATAGTTTCATTAGCTCCTGAAGTATTATAAATACTAGTAGGCGAGATATAGATCAAAGAAAAAATTAGTAGATTATGTCTCACGTATATGCTTTAAAATCCAAAAGTAAAAGAAAAAAAAAAGAAAACATGTTGATTATAGAAAAATTAGGAGGAACCTAGAATTAGAGTCTTATGGGCAAGGACACTATTGCTGATTTACTAACCTCTATAAGAAACGCGGACATGAATAAAAAAGGAACAGTTCGAGTAGTATCTACAAATATTACCGAAAACATTGTTAAAATACTTCTACGAGAGGGTTTTATTGAAAGTGTTCGGAAACATCAGGAAAGTAACAGATATTTCTTGGTTTCAACTTTGCGACATCAAAAGAGAAAGACTAGAAAAGGAATATATAGAACTAGAACCTTTTTAAAGCGTATCAGCCGACCCGGCTTACGAATTTATGCCAACTATCAAGGAATTCCTAAAGTTTTGGGCGGAATGGGAATTGCTATTCTTTCTACTTCTCGAGGTATAATGACAGATCGAGAAGCTCGACTAAACAGAATTGGGGGAGAAGTCTTATGTTATATATGGTAATCGCCCCTCCTATAGTACTCGAATTCTATCTCGAACTTCCTATTTTTCAAATAAAAATACAACGTTTTTTTTTATTTGAAAATCAAAATAGAAAAATAGGAGAAAAAAAAATATGACAGAAAAAAAAAATAGGAGAGAAAAAAAAAACCCGAGAGAAGCAAAAGTCACTTTCGAAGGTTTAGTTACGGAAGCCCTACCCAACGGAATGTTCCGCGTTCGCCTAGAGAATGACACCATCATCCTGGGCTATATTTCAGGAAAGATCCGGTCTAGTTCTATACGAATACTGATGGGGGATAGGGTCAAAATTGAAGTAAGTCGTTATGATTCAAGCAAAGGACGTATAATTTATAGACTTCCCCATAAGGATTCGAAGCGTACCGAAGACTCGAAGGATACCGAAGATTTGAAGGATACCGAAGATTTGAAGGATACCAAAGATTCAAAGGATTAGGTTTTTCTTTTTTCTAGGGTAATAAATTCAAAGTTCCAAAATTCAAGCGAAGAGACTTATTTTTTCCCAAAGATTAGATTCATAGTTTAAGAAAGGAATACGGAAATATGAAAATAAGAGCTTCCGTTCGTAAAATTTGTACAAAATGTCGACTGATTCGTAGGCGTGGACGAATTAGAGTCATTTGTTCCAATCCGAAGCATAAACAAAGGCAGGGGTAATCTTTCGAAAAAGAACTTTACTTTCTAAAAAGTAAAAAAAGTACCCGCGGAAACGTCCAAATTCCAAATAAAATAATTAATAATTAAAGTAAAGGATATATTTTACCCTGAAACGGATATCTTTGTATCTTTTTTTCTTTTTGTTATTTCTAACTCATATTTATGAGATAATAAAATATGACAAAAGCTATACCAAAAATTGGTTCACGTAGGAGAGTGCGTATTGGTTTGCGTAGGAATGCGCGTTTTAGTTTACGGAAAAGTGCACGTAGAATAACAAAAGGAGTTATTCATGTTCAAGCTAGTTTCAACAATACCATTATAACTGTTACAGACCCGCAAGGTCGGGTGGTTTTCTGGTCCTCCGCGGGTACTTGTGGATTCAAAAGCTCAAGAAAAGCATCACCCTATGCTGGTCAAAGAACAGCAGTAGATGCTATTCGTACAGTGGGTTTGCAACGAGCAGAAGTTATGGTAAAGGGTGCTGGTAGTGGAAGAGATGCCGCATTACGAGCCATTGCTAAAAGTGGTGTACGATTAAGTTGTATACGCGATGTAACACCTATGCCGCATAATGGATGTCGACCTCCTAAAAAAAGACGTCTGTAAAAGAATTAAAACGCTTTCAAGAGAAATAAACGATTCAATGATCAAATAATAATACTAGTCTATTATGGTTCGAGAGGAGGTAGCAGGATCCACTCAAACACTACAGTGGAAGTGTGTTGAATCAAGAGTAGATAGTAAGCGTCTTTATTATGGTCGTTTCATTTTGTCCCCGCTTAGAAAAGGTCAAGCGGATACCGTCGGTATTGCCTTGCGAAGAGCTTTACTTGGAGAAATAGAAGGAACATGTATCACACGTGCAAAATTTGGGAGCGTGCCACACGAATATTCTACAATAGCTGGTATTGAAGAATCCGTACAAGAAATTTTACTAAATTTGAAAGAAATTGTATTGAGAAGTAATCTCTATGGAGTTAGAGACGCATCAATTTGCGTCAAAGGTCCTAGATACATAACTGCTCAAGATATCATCTTACCACCTTCCGTAGAGATCGTTGATACGGCACAACCTATAGCTAACTTGACAGAGCCCATTGATTTCTGTATTGAGTTACAGATCAAGAGAGATCGCGGATATCACACGGAACTCAGAAAGAACTCTCAAGATGGAAGTTATCCCATAGATGCCGTATCCATGCCTGTTCGAAATGTGAATTATAGTATTTTTTCTTGTGGGAATGGAAATGAAAAACACGAGATACTTTTTCTAGAAATATGGACGAATGGAAGTTTAACCCCTAAGGAAGCGCTTTATGAGGCTTCTCGTAATTTGATTGATTTATTTCTTCCTTTTCTACACGCGGAGGAAGAGGGCACTAGTTTCGAAGAAAATAAAAACAGGTTTACTCCACCCCTTTTAACCTTTCAAAAAAGATTAACTAATCTAAAGAAAAACAAAAAAGGAATTCCATTGAATTGTATTTTTATTGATCAATTAGAATTGCCTTCTAGAACGTATAATTGTCTCAAAAGGGCCAATATACATACACTATTGGACCTTTTGAGTAAGACTGAAGAAGATCTTATGAGAATTGACAGTTTTCGTATGGAAGATGGAAAACAGATATGGGACACTCTAGAGAAGCATCTCCCAATCGATTTACCTAAGAATAAGTTCTCGTTTTAAATCCATTGCAATTTTTTCCTCTTCTTCTTTTTCGAGTTATTTTTTCCTCTTCTTCTTTTTCGAGTTAGAATAAAAAGAAAAAAGAAAACAATTTTGCATCTTTGGCACAATCTATATTTTCGCGAAATGGATCATAATAAAATGGATTTTAGGTATCTAGGAAATAGTTACTTCCAAGTGAATCTTCCCTAGATACCTATGCACGGTACTTCACGGTTGAATGAATCAACCTGAAAAATCCCTAAAAAAGACCTAAAGTTAAGGATTTTTCAATGGGTAATGTTGCTCCAATACCTAACCAAAGAGCTACTGCAGTACCGATTAAAAAAACGGTCGTAGCTACTGGGCGACGAAATGGATTTTGGAATTTATTGACATTCTCTAGAAAGGGTACTGTCAATAAGCCCGTTGGCACAGAAACCATTAAGAGAACGCCCAATAACTTATTGGGTACTGTACGGAGTATTTGAAAGACGGGAAAGAAGTACCACTCGGGTAATATTTCCAGAGGAGTTGCAAACGGATCCGCCGGTTCACCAATCATTGACGGCTCGAGAACCGCTAAACCTACATTACATGCAATAGTACCTAGAATTACTACTGGAAAAATATATAAAAGATCGTTGGGCCACGCGGGTTCCCCGTAATAATTATGTCCCATCCCTTTAGCTAATTTTGCTCTTAATACAGGATCATTTAAGTCAGGTTTCTTTGTTATTGGGATAGGTGAATTCTTTAGGATCCATCCCCCAAAGGAACCGGACATGAGAATTTTTCATCATCCGGCTCGAGCAAGAATGAAAGAAAAAAGACCGTGGAAGATCCATAATAGAATAAGGTATATAATGACTCAATGACTCTAGGTAAGAAAAGCTTTATCAGATTCTCTTTTCCGAAGTTGCACCTACAACTACTTATTGAAAAGAATCTTATTCTTATGGGTAAATGCTCAATATCCAAGTTGGCTTGCAAATTTGATCATGATCAATTGCTTTGTGGATTGTCTCATGTCTCTTGATTAGTTGGTGTTTATCCCCTCAATATCGCAAGTTTCTTACGTCCAAACAAAGTATTTACTTGTTACTAATAAAAAATCAAAAAGTCTAGCCTACGTTCTTCTTTAGATACCTTCTTTTACTCCGATAGTATTGCGGATCGCAATCGATGCAAAGAAAATGAATGCATTTCCATACTATAATAAAAAAAGTAAGTGTAATAAATAGAGAATTGGATCATGTCACATGACTTATTCTATTTCTACTCTATGGGATCTTACGGAGCCTGTTCATGGATGACATGGTTGGGGTATAATCATAGAAAATATTCTCCTCAAGTGAACCAGCCTATCCTTCCTAGATAGGGGACTTACGTGTTGATTGGATGCGGAGACACCTTTGGTTGTGAATTCTAATGTGGCAGATCCAATTCTTTATCTGCATGGCCAAATCAATAATTCAAGTCACACACTCCCATAATCCGCCTTATTTTCTTTCATAAAATGAACTTCAACTATTTGTATCAAAATACTTCGGAGTTGAAGAAAAGTATCCAAATGACATGTCTTATTTTACAATAACCCATGTTTGTAGCAATGAAATACCACAACCTACCCGATATGATATATGAAAATTAGAATTATCTTTCTCTATGATATGGCTTCCCTATAAAGGACCCGAAATACCTTGCTTACGTATCATTGGAAAGTGCATTAACATAAATACGGCAGTAAGCAGAGGCAGTACAAAGGTATGTAAACTATAAAAACGAGTCAAAGTGGATTGGCCCACACTAGCACTTCCACGTAATAACTCCACTAAAGGCGATCCTATTACCGGAATCGCTTCAGGTACACCTGTCACAATTTTGACTGCCCAATAACCAATTTGATCCCAAGGCAAAGAATAACCAGTTACACCAAACGATGCAGTCAATACACCCAAAACCACACCTGTCACCCAAGTTAATTCGCGGGGTTTTTTAAATCCACCTGTGAGATACACACGAAATACGTGCAGGATCATCATTAGAACCATCATACTTGCTGACCATCGATGAACTGATCGGATTAACCAACCAAAGTTGGCCTCGGTCATTATGTATTGAACCGAGGAAAAAGCCTCTGTAACGGTTGGGCGGTAGTAAAAAGTCATAGCAAAACCGGTAGCGACTTGTACTAGAAAACAAGTAAGTGTAATTCCCCCTAAACAATAAAATATGTTGACATGAGGAGGAACATATTTACTAGTTATATCATCCGCAATTGCCTGAATCTCAAGACGTTCCTCAAACCAATCATATACTTTATTGAGATAGGTAACTAACCCGAGTCCCCCTCCGAGAACCGTATATGAAAATTTCATCTCGTACGGCTCAAGCAGAAACACACAAATTTTCAACGGATATTAGAAAAAAAGGTTCAAAACTTCATCAGCCACTGGATTGGGTCGATTTGCCTTGAAGATATGAAATAAGAAAAATCCAGAACTTATTCTTTGTGATGATAATGCCAAAAAATCTCAAGTTGGCTCATCTGTCTTTCTTTCTTTCCCTTATGTTGGTCATTAGAGGCTTCTTGACTTTTCTCTTCCCTATTTTGGATTTCTTTTTTTTTTTTGCGTAATGCAGATTTACTCTTGTTTTACTAGTAAATAAATAAAGCAAAAATTCTAGTAGTTTTCTGATAGAAATTATCTTGTTGCGATCCTATGAATCAGTTCAATTAAAACCTTAGATTCATACTAGAGCCACGATGATTGAGTCTCAAGCTAACCAAAAGGCAAGGGTTCTTCGAATAAGAACCGCTTGATGATCATTTATTGAATCCGTGTAATAACTCGACAAAATCGAGAGAAAAAAAAGTTGTCTTTTGGGCAAACAAAATTGGAAGGAAGAAAATTTCTTTTTTTATTAAAAACTATTTGAATTTTTTTCAGTCTGGTTGCGAGGTCTGAATAGTGAGTATGAATCATAGTTCCATTTTTTTTCTTGATCCACTCTATCTATTTCGTGTTCCAGATACTAGAATAAAAAATATCCGACGAATTAGAATCATCTTGATAGAGATAACAGGCCCTTTCTATGTATTATCAATAGGATCCATTCTAACAAGTCACACACTCATATTCCAGAGATACCAAAACAAAAAAATTCCACGGTCGAACTACCAGAATGTCTAGAAATGTATAGCTTAAAGTAGAAAGGCTTTTTTGGATGGAAAAACAATGACTTCGTAGTTTTAGTTAGTAGAAACCTAATTCATTAAAATTCCGTCCAGTAAAACAGAAGAATTATAAATTTCTAAAATGATAGATAGGAATATCGCGAATAAAGCCATTGCGACCCCCATAAAAGGAGTAGTCCCCCAACCCGGAGCTACTTTCCCATATTCCGAATTCAAGGGTTTCAATAAACTACCTACGCGAGTTCGTCTTGGCCCAGGTCTAGAACTATCTTCAACGGTTTGTGTAGCCATAAATTCTATTTAATCATTGGTGTTGACTTTGTATACTATTCCGTTGTAGTTGTAAATACAAGATCTTTTCGTAGATCCATTGTAATCTTGAAATTCTATAAAAATGGAAACAGCAACTTTAGTCGCCATCTCCATATCTGGTTTACTTGTAAGCTTTACTGGGTATGCCTTATATACCGCGTTTGGGCAACCCTCTCAACAATTAAGAGATCCATTCGAAGAACACGGGGACTAATTGAAGTAAGAAGTCTCCCAGATGGGGAGACTTCTTACTTCAATGAAATTATTTCATTTTTTTAGTCGGAACCTTAGGTGGTTCTCGGAAGAAGATAGCGAAAAAAATTATCCCTAAAGTCGAAACTAAAAGGAACGTATAAACCAATGCTTCCATAGATTCGATCGTGGTTTATTTACAATTATAACTTCCACACCTATTCATTTGTCATTTGGGATCTTTTCCCATATAAAGATAAAGAAAGAAAAAGAGTCAAAGAAAGGATGGGAGATGTTTCCCATGTCAAATCAAAAAAGAGAGATGAAAGATACCATAGCAATGTGGTATCAGACTGCTTGTCTCCTTGTAGTTGGATCTCCAACTTTTTGGAATGTTCCAAATTCCACTTGAGCATCCAAGTCTGGATCAATACCAGCAAAAACATCTCGGAACAAGGTTCTAGCGCCATGCCAAATGTGTCCGAAAAAGAAGAGCAAAGCAAAGGTAGCATGACCAAAAGTGAACCAACCCCTTGGACTGCTGCGAAAAACACCATCCGATTTCAAAGTAGCCCGATCTAATTCAAAAATTTCCCCTAATTGGGAACGCCTCGCATATTTTTTTACAGTAGCAGGATCAGAATAACTTACTCCATTAAGTTCGCCACCATAGAACTCCACCGTTACACCTACTTGTTCAACACTATATTTGGATTCTGCTCTTCTAAAAGGAACGTCCGCTCTCACAATTCCCTCTTCATCTACCAAAACAACCGGAAATGTTTCAAAAAAAGTAGGCATACGGCGTACAAAAAGCTCGCGTCCTTCTTTATCTCTAAAGACGGGATGTCCTAACCATCCAACAGCTATTCCATCCCCGTTGTCCATCGAGCCTGCTCTGAATAATCCCCCCTTTGCCGGATTATTACCAATATAATCATAAAAGGCTAATTTTTCGGGAATTTTAGACCAAGCTTCTGATAAACTAAGATTTTCGGCTAACCCATCGCTAACTCTTCGATATATTTCTTGCTGAAAGTATCCCTGATCCCACTGATAACGAGTAGGCCCAAATAATTCGATTGGGGTAGTTGCTGACCCATACCACATAGTTCCGGCAACTACGAAAGCTGCAAAAAAAACAGCAGCGATACTACTGGAAAGTACAGTTTCAATATTGCCCATACGTAATCCTTTGTATAGACGTTGAGGCGGACGGACACTAAGATGGAATAGGCCCGCTAATATGCCCAATGTACCCGCAGCAATATGATGAGAAGCTATTCCCCCCGGAACAAAAGGATCAAAACCTTCTACACCCCACGCTGGATTTACAGCTTGTACTTTTCCAGTTAGTCCATAAGGATCGGACACCCATATCCCAGGACCATACAAACCCGTTACATGAAATGCGCCAAAGCCAAAGCAAGCCACCCCTGCAAGAAATAAATGAATTCCAAAGATCTTGGGCAAATCCAAAGAGGGTTTTCCTGTCCGCTCATCACAGAATATTTCTAGGTCCCAATATACCCAATGCCAGATAGCTGCCAAGAAACACAAGCCAGAAAACACAATATGCGCACCTGCCACACCTTCATAACTCCAAATACCCGGATTCGTTACAGTTCCTCCTGAAATACTCCAACCACCCCACGAATTGGTTATTCCTAAACGAGTCATGAAGGGAATGACGAACATACCTTGTCTCCACATTGGATCCAGAACAGGATCAGAGGGATCAAAAACCGCTAATTCATATAAAGCCATCGAGCCGGCCCAACCAGAAACTAAAGCTGTGTGCATTATATGCACCGAAAGCAATCGACCCGGATCATTCAATACAACAGTATGAACACGATACCAAGGCAAACCCATGGAAATACCCCTTTAGCAAAGAAAAATAGACACGATGTCGCTTTATTTTATCGCATTGGAAAAGACTATCCATATCCTATGTACCTAACCCCTCTAGGGGATTCTGTGTCAGAAAGCGTGAATATTTATTTCATTCCATTAAAAATAAGAAGGCAATTCTGTTCGTAAGAAGAAAGAGAAGCAGATCTATTCTATACTCGATAAGTGCCAATATGCAATGGGTAGCTTGGCCTATTTGGAAAAAACGAAGAATAGATCCCTATCCCTCTTTGTTTATCATTCCAATCACCGATTCCTTTTTCTTTATTCAATCTGTCTTACCTTCCTTATATGTATTATTTCAATCTACGTATTAATAGAATCTATAGTATTCATATAGAATAAGAAAAAAAAAATGAAGACAATAAACTGCGGATTCTTTCTTTCTCTTCCATTCTTACGTTTCCATATTAAAGTGTAGTTTTCTTACTTAAATTTAATAATATTAATCTAATATGCCCATTGGTGTTCCAAAAGTACCTTACCGGATTCCCGGAGATGAAGAAGCGACTTGGGTTGACTTATACAATGTTATGTATCGAGAAAGGACACTTTTTTTAGGTCAAGAGATTCGTTGCGAGATCACGAATCATATTACAGGTCTCATGGTATATCTCAGTATAGAAGATGGAATTCGCGATATTTTTTTGTTTATAAACTCCCCAGGCGGGTGGCTAATCTCAGGAATGGCAATTTTTGATACGATGCAAACGGTGACACCAGATATATATACAATATGCCTCGGAATGGCTGCGTCCATGGCATCCTTCATTCTGCTTGGAGGCGAACCCACCAAGCGTATAGCATTCCCTCACGCGAGGATTATGCTTCACCAACCTGCTAGTGCTTATTATCGGGCAAGGACACCAGAATTTTTACTAGAAGTGGAAGAGTTACACAAAGTTCGCGAAATGATCACAAGGGTTTATGCACTAAGAACAGGCAAGCCTTTTTGGGTTGTATCCGAAGACATGGAAAGGGATATTTTTATGTCAGCAGACGAAGCCAAAGCTTATGGACTTGTCGATATTGTAGGGGATGAAATGATTGACGAGCACTACGATACTGATCCAGTGTGGTTTCCAGAAATGTTTAAGGATTGGTAGTGGCCGGATTTCTTGTAAATTTATTTCAAACCTAAATTCAGGTTTTCTGCGATTTAATAGAAAATAGAAATACTTCATGATGATCAATCATCAGGTTAAGATCGATCTAAACCAATCCTTTTTTTTTTCTATATACATACGACATGCCAACGGTTAAACAACTTATTAGAAACGCAAGACAGCCAATACGAAATGCTAGAAAATCGCCCGCGCTTAAGGGATGTCCTCAGCGTCGAGGAACATGTGCTAGGGTGTATGTGCGACTCGTTCAGATCATGAGTTCAAACAAATAAGACAATTTTTGAAGTATCCATGATCGGTACCAATGAATAGGATAGAGCTTCTCTATCCTAGATTTCTATGGTATATGGAATTTCTGGTTTCCTTTGGTGCAAATCCAATCATCTAAATTGGAAATTAAGAAGCAATTCCCCCATTGGTAGAAAATGGTTATCCATTAAGCGGAGGAAATAGTAATAAAAAGAAAAAGGCTTATGCTCCTTTATCTTAAAAGAACGGACTAACAGGGTCAGCTACTTAGCCAACTTTCATAATTAAATGCCGTCACTGTATGGATAACTCTTATTGTGAAAAGAGCTATTTACTCTATAATGGATAGGTAGAGCCAAAGAATGTGAACTATACAAGTTCACAATACCTTTTGATGAAATGAAAGAAAGGGCTCCGGTGTATAGAGAGGGCCTCACCGTTTAAAAGGGAACCATAGAAACGATGGAACCCACTATTTTTTTGAGTATCGTTAGAATTTGTTATTTCTATGCGAAATAACTGAAGAGAATAGAATAAAAAATCGTGGTTGGGAAGGTTACAGTAGCAAAAGCCATTGGAATTACTATTTTATATATCGGAATAATTCGTTTTGTTATTAATGGGAAAAAGGATGGCTAAAAGAAGAGAAATCATTAGTTATTCATTAAGGTTAATTTGATTCAATGACCAGAGTTCCGCGAGGATATATAGCTCGGAGACGACGAACAAAAATGCGTTCATTTGCCTCAAACTTTAGAGGGGCTCATTTAAGACTTAATCGAATGATTACTCAACAAGTAAGAAGAGCTTTTGTTTCCTCTCATCGAGATAGAGGCAGGCAAAAGAGGGATTTTCGTCGTTTGTGGATCACTCGGATAAACGCAGCAACGCGGATATATAAAGTATTCGATAGTTATAGTAAATTAATACACAATATGTACAAGAAGGAATTGATTCTTAATCGTAAAATGCTTGCACAAGTAGCTGTATCAAATCCAAATAATCTTTACACGATTTCCAATAAAATAAAGATCCTCAATTAAATGGATAAAAAAGTAATATACAGGAATAATTAAAACCGAATTCCCGGAGAGGGAACTCCGGGAAGATACAATAAATTAAGATTAAGTGGTAGGAATCAACGAGCATGTTGCAATAAATAAAAAAACTATTTATTCTTCCCCATTTTTCTTTCTTATAACAAACACAAGAATCAAAACTGGATTACTTTCTTTATATAGGTCTGACCCTTTCGAATAAAACATCAACAATCGGAACTTAAGTTCCGATTGTTGTTTCTTAAATTCTGGTTGGAGTTTCTTAAGTTTCGATTGGAATTGAACTTTTGCGTTAATTGAGGAATATGTCTATTCTTTCTGGGTCTAGGACCAGTAATTATTGAAATTGACTGGGCTTGAAATTGCTTCTCATTCTCATAGTTACGAAATGGTAAGAAAGATAAAATACGAGCCTGTTTTATAGCAAGAGTAATTAATCGTTGTTGTTTCAAGGTTAATCTATTTATTCGTCTCGATAATATTTTTCCTTGTTCACTAATAAATCGATTAATTAAACTCATGTTTCTATAATCAATTCGATCCCCCGGGCCAATCCGAGGACGCCTACGAAAAGGTTGTTTGGATTTACGAAAAGTTTGCTTGGATTTACGAAAAGTTTGCTTGGATTTATGAAAAGTTTGCTTGGATTTATGAAAAGTTTGCTTAGATTTATGAAAAGGTTGTTTAGATGTATACATGATTTATTCTTTATTTAAAAATTTGAAAAAAAAAAATGGATTTCTTTATTTTATTAATTTTGGATCCAGAAGAAGTAGTCTTTCTTTGGTCCATATATTATTTGATTCATATTATTATTTGATTCATATATAGTATATGAATACCCTCTATACACATGAAATAATATCTACCTGAAATCAAATGAATTGATTTGTATTTTGTATTCTATCTATGTTCTATATATTAAATCTGTTCTTTGGAAAGATCGAACACACGATGCTCCTATTTTTTTATTTCGTCATGAGTCGTATGCTTGCGACAATAACGACAAAATTTTTTTAATTCTAATTGTCCGGGTGTATTGTGGCGATTCTTTTGAGTACTATATCTAGAAATCCCCGTCGATTCCTCATTGGCACCTTTTCGAACACAACTGATACATTCCAAAATAACTCTGATTCTAACACCTTTCCCCTTGGCCATGAACCTCCTTTCTTTTTTGGATTGACTTAACTTAATTCTTCTACTTATTCTGTTATTCTTCTATTTTGAATCCCAAGAAGAAGAATAAAATCCATTCGAATAAAAAATTTTTAAAATTCTTAAATTAAGTAATAAAAAATAGAGAAATAATTAAAGAATACAATCCTTGTCGAATTAGCAAGGATTTTGCTTCGAAATCCTTTCATTTAAGTAGCCAGCCCAGCCTCTTTCTATGCTCTGATTTCTGAGGCCTGACTTAGCTTGGATACCGCTTTTGATTGAATTTCTGTTTTCCAAAATGGGATTTTCCGAATTTTTCATGACTCTGAGGTTCAACCCAATCCATCTTTTCTTTCTTTTTCCTTCCTATACTAAAAAAAAAAAAGGATTGAAAAAGGGCAAATTTGCGTCATGTCACGAAGAATTCCTCGCATAGCAATAACTAGAATTAAAAAAAAGGGAATGACAAAGCATCTGGGAATAAACGATTAATTTCTATCAATAAACCTGCTAAAGCCCCAAACCATAGAGTACTTAGCACGGGCGCTACAGAGAGATATGTTTTTATATCCCGCATTGAAAATCCTCCTTCCTTATTGGAATACATATATGATCAGATACTCTTGCCCAAGATCATTTGTATTTCTTTTGTTTAGGCGAAATTCCTAACTAAAAAAACAAAATCAATATTCTATATATAGAATGAACGGTATAGACGAGATTTTCCTACCCCTAAAAAAGAAAAAGATGACCCCTTCTTCCTATACATTACCAAGGAATAGTAATCTTTCTTTTATAGGTGAAATTAGATAGGATTTTAGATGTATACCATTCCTTGATTATATGAGACCAAAAAGAAGAAATGACAAGAAGGTTCTATATAGATAGAGAAAGAGAAGAAAATTACGATGTGGAAAACAAGACAGGAATTGTGTACAATGCCATTATACAACAATTTGGAAAAGGGATGTAGCGCAGCTTGGTAGCGCGTTTGTTTTGGGTACAAAATGTCACAGGTTCAAATCCTGTCATCCCTACCTATTACTTCTTTCTTCTTTATGGGCAGTAGCGAGGAGATCGATTAAAGTGGGTATAACTTGAATTTGTGGATACTATACGTACGTGAGACACGTTAGGAGTAGAAAAGGGTTTTCTTTTTGAATGAAAGCGCTCTTAGTTCAGTTCGGTAGAACGCGGGTCTCCAAAACCCGATGTCGTAGGTTCAAATCCTACAGAGCGTGATTCCATCTATCTTATGTCGAAGCAGAGTAAAATAACTTAACAAAACAAAGTTGAATTGCAACTCCAATTTGACCTCCTCTCTGGTCTGGAGGAGGTCAATCAAAAAAGAAATATTACTCAATCAAAGATCCAACTGATCCCCACGTCTGTATTGCAAATACGCAGTCACGAATAATCCCGCTAAAGTAATAGGAATTAGGCCTAAGACGATTCCAAATAGAAAAACTTCAATCATTTCGATTTGTTCGAGGGGATAAAAAAAAAGAGGTACGATCTATCCCTAAATAGTAGTCTAAATTATCCACGAATCTCAATGACCAAGAAAAGAATTGATAATTAGTGTGGAAAAGAGTCGTAGAATACCAGGAATCCAAAAGAAAGATTTTTATTTTCTGACTTATTCATTCAATTCATTTCAAATAAGACGTATCTTGTTCAAGCCAATAAATAGAGCTGGGGTTATAGTTAAAGCAGCCAGTAGAAAACCGAAATAACTAGTTATAGTAAGCATGAAAGGGTTAAATTCCATTTATTTTTTTACTACACTACATATGTTGGTAAAGCACTTACCTAAGTTATGGAAAATTCATAATTCATCGGTTATTTTAGATAATACTAAAAAACAAGATAGAGTGAGATACAGAAGTGTAAAAGAAAATTGATTCATCAGATGGGACATGAGTCTCTAATTCCGAATCAAGAGATTTGTTGTGGAATCTGTCAGTTCTTTAAAGTAATAATATTAAGAACTAGATCATCTAACCCCATTGAAAAATGAAATTGGATTTTCGGGAGAATTTTGGAATATAAGATAAATAAAGAATTGAAACAGTCGAATATTCCCCTAT